AGATTTATCTACTTAGATGAATAAATCATACTCTATCTATATTATTAACGAATATGTATTCCAACCTATCTCGAGGTATTTGTATCAATACCTATTCGGTAGATCCTTTTTTTTTTTCTGTGCCAGGAACCAGATTTGAACTGGTGACACGAGGATTTTCAGTCCTCTGCTCTACCAACTGAGCTATCCTGACCTTTTCTTGTGCATCATCCTAGTAGAGTATTTGTATCTATGTCAATTAAAGGGACTAAAAAATCAATAAAGTATTCCAAATTCCAAATTTGGAAATGGGGGGGGGTAGTCCTATGCATTGTGCATGGCTTACTTAATAATACTTAAAAATAGAGTTAATAATCGAAGTTCCTTGCCTATACTATAATAAAAAAGAAATCTATTCAATGAATAGCATAAGATCCATTGAGTTCTCTTCGCACTCCTTTGTGAAAGAGTAGAATGAGAAAGTTAATGAATCTTAAACCGATTGATAAAAAGAAAAAAAGAGGATAAATACTATAGTATAGTTAGAGTTAGGGAATAAAAGAGGGTTTGGGGATAGAGGGACTTGAACCCTCACGACTTATAAAGTCGACGGATTTTCCTTTTACTAGAAATTTCATTGTTGTCAGTATTGACATGTAGAATGGGACTCTCTCTTTATCCTCGTCCGATTAATCCACTTTTTAAAAGATCTCGAAAACTATGAATTGAAGGATTTGATTACTCAATATTCGATTGGAATGGATTCACAATAATTCTAAAAAAATTCTGAATTTTCTATTTCATAATCATTCCTAATTTCATTCTAAAAAAGAATAAAGAACCTATATTATGATATGGGTTCTGTGATTAATCGTTTGCTATGTCAGTATCCATATGTGTGTATTAGATGTATAAACCCCTTACTTTCTCTAATTTAGAGGGAGTTCCACTACCAACACAACGTAATCAACTCGATTCGTTAGAACAGCTTCCATTGAGTCTCTGCACCTATCCTTTTCCTTTGGATTCTAGTTCGAGAACCACTTGTTTTCTCAAAACACGGATTTGGCTCAGGATTGCCCTTTTTTAATTCCAGGGTTTCTCTGAATTTGGAAGTTACCACTTAGCAGGTTTCCATACCAAGGCTCAATACAATCAAGTCCGTAGCGTCTACCGATTTCGCCATATCCCCATTTTCCTTTTCTTTGATTGAGACCTAGATTCCTTGTGTAATTTCATCCATCTCTTAGTTTTTTTTTTGAATCGTTGAATTCATTACTCGACGTAGTCTAGCAGTTCGTCTCTATTTGAGAGACCCTGCTTGTTGCAATTCAGAATTGAATTGATTCTATCGTTGATGTATTTGCAATTCAATTCGAATCAATATATCCCAAAGTTTTTCTCTCCCCCACCCTTCCTTTTTAGAGTATTCAAAATCATACTCTAACGCTTGATATTCATTTTTTTTTTCTAATCAGAATTAGCAATTTAATTTGCTATGATTCTATGTTCTCCTTAGTGAAATATTAATCATTAAATTATTAAGAAATAACAAAAAAAAAAACAAAATATCTCAAAAAATGTCTATAATGATCGAATGAAAATGCCAAGAAATTCGCATTTTCTCTTTATTATATCTTTCATATATATTATTCTTTTCTATGTATTAGATTACTTGTCCGAGCCATATCAAATTGAAAATATCTGAAATCAAATTCAATATAGAAATTGGAATAGATTTTATTCTATTAGAAAAATCAATTTGCGAATTAGAGAAATAAAAAGAAAGTTCAATAAATTCTATAATCCTATTTAAGGATATCCTCTAGTTAAGCATATCAAGCTAACTTGATTTTTATGAAGTTCTAGTATTTTTTTCTAAGTAGAACTTCAAATTTCGAACTAGTTAATAGCTAAGATTAATAATTAAGATCTGACATTTTACAGATTTCCTATACTATACATATTTCTATTTGTTACACTATTTCTGTTATGTAAGCCCACTTAGCTCAGAGGTTAGAGCATCGCATTTGTAATGCGAGGGTCATCGGTTCAAATCCGATAGTCGGCTTTTTTCTATATCGATGTTCCATGAACAAGAATCTCTCTTTTTCTCCGAATTAAATGGAGAATCCAGGATCTATTCTGTGGTTCTACCTTACAATTTTGCTAGATACAAAACAATAAAATAAATAATATATATACAAAAAATCCAGATGTTGATGAAATTCCATTTTTTGTGGTACTTTAGTAGATTTTACTCTGTTTATCCTTTAGTTTAATTCAGTTTTAATTTCGCTGTATTCTTTAATGTAAATACAATGAAATTCATTGTGTAAAATGAAATTTCAATAAAATAAAAAAGGAGTCTTCATGTCCCGTTATCGAGGACCTCGTTTTAAAAAAATACGCCGTCTGGGAGCTTTACCAGGACTCACTAGAAAAACACCTAAATCCGGAAGTAATCTGAAAAAGAAATTCCATTCTGGGAAAAAAGAGCAATATCGTATTCGTCTTCAAGAAAAACAGAAATTGCGTTTTCATTATGGTCTGACAGAACGACAATTACTTAGATATGTACATATCGCTGGAAAAGCAAAAAGGTCAACAGGTCAGGTTTTACTACAATTACTTGAAATGCGTTTGGATAATATCCTTTTTCGATTGGGTATGGCTTCAACCATTCCTGAGGCCCGGCAATTAGTTAACCATAGACATATTTTAGTTAATCGTCGTATAGTCGATATACCAAGTTTTCGTTGCAAACCCCGAGATATTATTACTACGAAGGATAACCAAAGATCAAAATGTCTGGTTCAAAATTCTATTGCTTCATCCGACCCGGGGAAATTGCCAAAGCATTTGACGATTGACACATTGCAATATAAAGGACTAGTTAAAAAAATCCTAGATAGGAAGTGGGTCGGTCTCAAAATAAATGAGTTGTTAGTTGTAGAATATTACTCTCGTAAGACTTGAACTTAATGAAAAAAGGAAAGGTTCATAGAATTTTCTTCCTCTTCCCCTTTCCCCGAACTAAATCGACCTAAGGCCCTTAATTGGTATTTTCCATTCAACTAGCAGAAATGGATTAACCCTAGGATCCTTTTTTTTTTGTTCTTTCCTCTATGTGTATTTTACATACCACAGTAATTTACTATAGAGAATTTCTATTAAATAAAGGTATTATTGCTGGAATAAACTGTTATTTGATTTGATACATTGTGATCGTTAACGTTGATGAATTAAGAGAAACGGAAAGAGAGGGATTCGAACCCTCGGTAAACAAAAGTCTACATAGCAGTTCCAATGCTACGCCTTGAACCGCTCGGCCATCTCTCCTACATAATCTTATTATGGAAAATAAACTGAGTGAATAGCGAGTTTTCCTATTCCTGCAGTACAGGTACAACCACAACCGCTCGGGGGTTCCTTGGTTCTATTGGAAAAATTCCTTTTCATCTAAGTGGAAGGATCCAGGATTTTTTTACTAGGAATTCCGCTCCCTCGAAAAGTTTTAGTTTGGGTTTTCCCCAAACCAAAGAAAAAGAGAATGGAAGAATTCTTCTTATTCCATAATAAAATAAAGGAACCCTAAAATTCTGTTTGCATAAGGTACGCTACGCCATACAATCGGAATCTAAAAAAGGGTATGAGACAATTAATGACTTTGAAAACGCGAAATAGCTGATGAGAGAAGTTATTGTTGAGAAATAGAAAAGTGGAATGAAATCCAATCTTAGTCAAATATTTCATATCTCTTCTTGTCCAAACAGAAGGAAAAGGACACAATTTGAGCTGAGCGGAAAATCCATACCTCTCTTATCCATTTATAGCATATATATGGATCGATCGATTTATAAGAATCGAATGTGTTTGTTTTTATGGTATTTTGTGAAGGAATGAAAACAATTCTATATAGAATGGGTTGGGAATTATGCCTAGATCCCGTATAAATGGAAATTTCATTGATAAGACCTCCTCAATTGTAGCCAATATTTTATTGCGAATAATTCCGACAACCTCAGGGGAAAAAAGGGCATTTACTTATTATAGAGATGGTGCGATTTGACTCTTTTTTTTTTTTTAGCCCTACCTACACCTCAGTCTTACGAGAAAGAGAGGGGGTTCGCATAGAGAGAACAAAATTAGTAAAGGAAACCCACGCTTGGAGAAGGTGAGGTGAACTAACAATTCCTTCTGTCGTGTATCCTCGATTGATGCGGCCTCAGATGCTTCAATTGTAGATTTGAGTATTGAGCGAAAGGTTACACCTACAGGATAGGTTCTGTATTACAGGCCAATCCTACTCTACTAGTACCAATAGGCAGCATAGGGGAGAAAAGCACTACACCTAGAAATAGGAATCAACAAGAGAAAAACTTTGTTAGAAATTAGCCCTTTCCTGATCGGTATCAGGGCTGGGAAGAATGGTTGGGATAACAAACAACCATCAGGTTTGTACTTTGGATACCCCTATAACCATCAAAGATCGTTGAAGTGGCTAATTCCTCTAAATAGGAGGCGTTGAGAACAAAGAAATTCTTGGAGCTATCGTTTTCCTCTAGCATTAATAGAATTCATTGGTGTTAAGAAAAACCTCTTGCGGGAAGGTTGGCTAGAGATTTCTTGGAAAAATACCAGCCCCTTTCGGTCCATAATGAGATGGGACTAATTCTATTTTTATTCTATAGATTATTTCGCTTAGTACTATGTACAGAAGGGAGGAGCCGTATGAGATGAAAACCTCATGTACGGTTTTGGAACGGAGATTTTTTGAATAGAATGAACGACCGTAACGGATGTTGGCTCAATCCGAAGGAAATTATGCGGAAGCTTTGCAGAATTATTATGAAGCTACGCGACTAGAAATTGATCCCTATGATCGAAGTTATATACTCTATAACATAGGCCTTATACACACAAGCAATGGAGAGCATACAAAGGCTTTGGAATATTATTTCCGGGCACTAGAACGAAACCCCTTCTTACCGCAAGCTTTTAATAATATGGCCGTGATC